CTTTGTATACCATTCCGTTGTAAATAAATGATCTTAGCATAGATCCTTTGTGGTCTTCAAACTATATAATAATGGAAACAGCAACGCTCGTTGCCATCTTTATATCTGGTTTACTTGTAAGTTTTACTGGGTACGCCTTATATACTGCTTTTGGGCAACCCTCTCAACAACTAAGAGATCCATTCGAGGAACACGGAGATTAGTTGAAGCAATGAGACTCCCTCAATATTGGGAGGCTCATTGCTTCAATTGAAATAATGAAAAATCATTTTATCTTTTTAGTTGGAACTTTAGGCGGTTCTCGAAAAAAGATAGCGAAAAAAATTATTCCTAGAGTTGAGACTAAGAGGAATGTATAAACCAATGCTTCCATAGATTCGATCGTGGTTTACAATTATAGCTTCCATACCTGTTTATTTGAGATCGTCTCCCGAATAAAGAAAGAACAAGACAAGAGTCAAAGAAAAGACAGCGATTCAAATCAAGATTTACCCGGTAGTATATATCAAATTACAAAACTAAAGACAAAAAATAACAAAACAATATTGTATTTGTATCAGACTACTTGCCTTCTTGTAGTTGGATCGCCAAGTTTTTGGAATGCTCCAAATTCCACTTGAGCATCCAAATCCGGGTCAATACCAGCAAAAACATCCCTGAACAAGGTTCTAGCACCATGCCAAATGTGTCCGAAGAAAAAGAGCAGAGCAAACGAAGCATGTCCAAAAGTAAACCAACCCCTCGGACTGCTACGAAAAACACCATCGGATTTCAAAGTAGCACGATCTAATTCAAAAATTTCACCCAATTGAGCACGTCTAGCATATTTTTTTACAGTAGCGGGATCACTATAACTGACTCCATTGAGTTCACCGCCATAGAACTCAACAGTTACACCTACTTGTTCGACACTATATTTCGATTCTGCCCTTCTAAAAGGAACATCGGCTCTAACAATTCCGTCTCCGTCTACCAAAACAACCGGAAATGTTTCAAAAAAAGTCGGCATACGACGTACATAAAGTTCGCGCCCTTCTTTATCTCTAAAAATTGGGTGTCCTAACCAACCAACAGCTATTCCATCCCCGTTATCCATTGATCCCGCTCTGAATAATCCCCCTTTTGCCGGATTATTGCCGATGTAATCATAAAAGGCTAATTTTTCAGGAATTTTAGACCAAGCTTCAGATAAACTTTGATTTTCGGCTAGCCCAGCACTAACTCTTCGATATATTTCTTGTTGGAAGTATCCTTGATCCCATTGATAACGAGTGGGACCAAATAATTCAATCGGGGTAGTTGCCGAGCCATACCACATAGTTCCAGCAACTACAAAAGCTGCAAAAAAGACAGCGGCGATACTACTGGAAAGGACGGTTTCAATATTTCCCATACGTAATCCTTTGTATAGACGTTGGGGCGGACGGACACTAAGATGGAATAGACCCGCCAATATGCCCAAGGTTCCTGCTGCAATATGATGAGAGGCTATTCCTCCTGGAACAAAAGGATCAAAACCTTCCACACCCCATGCTGGATTTACAGCTTGTACCCTTCCCGTTAGTCCATAAGGATCGGATACCCATATTCCAGGACCATACAATCCTGTTACATGAAATGCGCCAAACCCAAAGCACGCCACTCCTGAGAGAAATAAATGAATTCCAAAGATCTTGGGCAAATCCAAAGAGGGTTTTCCTGTACGTTCATCACAAAATATTTCTAGATCCCAATATACCCAATGCCAGATAGCTGCCAAAAAGCACAAGCCAGAAAACACAATATGTGCACCAGCCACACCTTCGTAACTCCAAATACCCGGATTCGTTATAGTCCCCCCCGTAATACTCCAACCACCCCATGAATTGATTATTCCTAAACGAGTCATGAAGGGTATAACGAACATACCCTGTCTCCACATTGGATCAATAACAGGGTCAGAGGGATCAAAAACAGCTAATTCATATAGAGCCATCGAACCGGCCCAACCAGCAACCAGAGCTGTATGCATTATATGGACAGAAATCAAACGACCGGGATCATTCAATACGACCGTATGAACACGATACCAAGGCAAACCCATGGAAATACCCCTTAATATCAATCAAAAATAGACGCTATGTAACTTTATTGCACTGTAAAAAAACTATAGTATGGCCCTTACTTTTTTAGTGGATTATCTCGGGGAAAGGATTAATATTTGTTCTATTCTTTTAGTTTTAGTAAGAATGTCTTTGAATAATAATGGAATAATTTTGTTCGTAGGAACAAAAAGAAGCAGATTTATTCTACACCCGATAAGTACCAATACGCAATGGTGGGGCGTTGATAACATTTTATATGAGTAACTGCATCTATATTTGATTTGTTTATCATCCAAAGATCCCACTTGTAAGAATTTTCCTTTATTGATTATGTCTTCCTTTTTTATGAACTTATTCAATCTATGGATAAAATATGATAAAAGACAAAATTAAGACAATAAACCTATTTTTACGCTTTCACATCAAAGTGAGATATAATACTTAATTTTTCTTTCATTTAATGCCTATTGGTGTTCCAAAAGTACCTTTTCGAAGTCCTGGAGACGAAGATGCATCGTGGGTTGACGTATAGTGCGACTTGTCAGATATATTGGGTCATATGGTATTTCCCCGTTCTCTTTCCCGATCGAGATATCCTCTCTTTCGCCCAACAAAGATTGATTGAATTATCCAAAATTTGGAGCGTGAAATGCAGTACAATTAAATCTATTTTTTAGGGGGGTAGACAGATTAATATTAGCAATTAGAATAATTTATGGTTGGGCTTGGTTCAAACAATAAAATGAAGTATCCAGGCTCCGTTTAGAAAAAAACCAATAGGTAATATATCTATGATTTCTACTTAATATCATATTCTATTTATATTATAATCTATTTATATAATATTCGATTTATAATTTCTAATATAATAAATAATATAATAAATAATATAATAAAGTTATCTAAAACTGTTAATAAATCAAGTAATATGATAAATGCATTGAATATTTAATATTTGGCGGGAGATATGAAATAAATTGAAAAAGAAAGAAGTCGTAGCAAAAAGACGTAGTATTGGGGCATTTGTCCTATATATGCAAATAAAAATCGGTCCGATCTTTACTCGGAGTAGAACATAAACCTAAAAGAATTCAAGAAGACCATTCAGGAACAAGAAAATTACATCGTGATTTGAATTGGATTCCGATGAAACAATACATCAATGAGAAGTTAATCCGATAAGTTTATTTTTATTTATTTCTATTTATATAGAAATTCTATTTCTATATAAATAGAAAAAGACCAAAACTCATCTTTTTTTTTAAGGAAAGAAAAAGCCCTTTTGTTACAAGTTAGACAGGGCTTGGGATGACAAAAGAAAAAAAAACAAGAATCTATACATTGATTCTTGTTTTTTTCGCGATTTGTGTTGAACTGTATGCATCAAAAGATGCATGTACGGTTCCGAAGAGATACAATTTTATCTCAATCAACCGACTTTATCGAGAAAGATTACTTTTTTTAGGCCAAGAGGTTGATAGCGAGATCTCGAATCAACTTATTGGTCTTATGGTATATCTCAGTATAGAGGATGATACCAAGGATCTCTATTTGTTTATAAACTCTCCCGGCGGATGGGTAATACCTGGATTAGGTATTTATGATACTATGCAATTTGTGCAACCAGACGTACAAACAATATGCATGGGATTAGCCGCTTCAATGGGATCTTTTATTCTGGTCGGAGGGGAAATTACCAAACGTCTAGCATTCCCTCACGCTTGGCGCCAATGAGTTTTTTATTTGATTTGAGAGAAAAAAGAAGACTATGCCTTCGCGATATATGAAATATGAATATTAAGTAATAATAGCATGGCACCTCGAATTCGATACGAGAATCTTTTTTTTTTCAAAATCGTTCCATTCCATTATGTATCGAAAGAGTAGTATGAGATAAAGGGTATTTCCCGTTTTATCTGATATAGCAGGAGACCCATTTCAGCGTCACAAACTTTTTTGTTTTTACACCGAAAAACTCTTAACAATATAATATATATTATTTTTATGAAAGAATACAAAAAAATCTTTTTTATTTGAAAAAAAAAAAAGAAACTTTGGGATTGCTAAATAACAGACGAAATTAATATATATATAGAAAGCAACGGAACCATCATAGTATATTTTTAACTATTCCAAAAGGAAGGGTGGTTGTTGGAGCATTTACCTATGTGAATATGCTAGACCCTATAATTTCTTTTATATTTATTCAATGTAAGGTAAAAAAAGGTATTAGGGATAAAAGTGGATTCCATTGTAGAGCCGTATGCAATGTGCAAAAGATGCCTGTACGGTTGTTCAATTCTATCTTTCTTTTTTCTTATTCTATTATTTTTATCCTTTCATCATGCGAGATAGAAAAATTATTTATTATGTTATATCATCAGGGTAATGATCCATCAACCTGCTAGTTCTTTTTATGAGGCACAGACAGGAGAATTTATCCTGGAAGCGGAAGAACTACTGAAGCTGCGCGAAACCATCACAAGGGTTTATGTACAAAGAACGGGCAAATCCTTATGGGTTATTTCCGAAGACATGGAAAGAGATGTTTTTATGTCAGCAACAGAAGCCCAAGCTCACGGACTTGTTGATCTTGTAGCGGTTGAATAAAAAATAAGAGGAATTTCACGCAAATATACAATTTGAGATTTTATCTTATTACCAGGTTTAATACAATATTCTCTGAATCCATTAATATAAAAATGATTAATAATTATCCGGTTAAGATCGATCTAAACCAGCCCATTATGTATATGATTCAACATGCCAACTATTAAACAACTTATTAGCAACACAAGACAGCCAATCAAAAACGTCACGAAATCCCCCGCTCTTCGGGGATGTCCTCAGCGACGAGGAACATGTACTAGGGTGTATGTGCGACTCGTTCAGATCATGGACTAGGCCAAAAACAATGGATCCGGTATAAATGATCAGTACCAGTGAATAGGATAGAATGAAGACCAACATTTACTATACGATACGAAAAATTAAAATAGCTAAAAATCTAAAAAAGATCTATCATACCCTTCATATTGTATTGTGGTATCAAATTAATTTATGGTTGCCATTGGTACAAATCCAATCACTTACACTTTTAATTTAAGATGAGAAAGAATTCTCCATTGGTAGCAAATGGTATTCATTAAGCAGGGAAATCCTATTTTATTTAAAAGCAGAAAGATTATGCCCTTACTCTTCACTCTTGCAAGAACGGACTAACAGGGTCAGCTACTCAGCTAATCTTCATAATTAAATACCGTTACTGTATAGGTGGGTTTCGTTGTGAAAGACCTATATACTGGATAATTATGGGTAGAGTCAAAGAGTGTGAACTGTACAAGTTAACAATAACATTAATTAAATGAGGGAAGAGGCTCCGGTGTATAGAGAGGACCTCACCGTTTAAGAAGTAACCATAGAAACGATGGAACCCACTATACCTATTTCTATTTACTACTTTTTTATTTACTATGTTTTTTGATACCTAGTATCAATACAATTTCTTATTTCGAGGCGAGAAGCCTAGAAAAAAAAAAGAAAGAATCGTGGTCGGGAAGGTTATAGTAGCAAAAGCCATTGGAATTCTTATTTTATACATTGGAAGAATCCGTTTTGTTATTAATAGACTAGGAAAAGGAAAGGAAATAACTGAAAGAAAAGAAATCAATTAGTTATTCATCAAAGTTTCATTTATTCAATGACTAGAATTAAACGAGGATATATAGCTCGAAGACATAGAACCAAAATTCGTTTATTTGCATCAAGCTTTCGAGGGGCTCGTTCAAGACTTACTCGAACTATTACTCAACAGAAAATAAGAGCTTTGATTTCGGCTCATCAGGATAGAGGTAGGCAGAAGAGAGATTTTCGTCGTTTGTGGATCACTCGAATAAACGCAGTAATTCGAGCCAATAAAGTATACTATAGTTATAGTAAATTAATACACCATTTGTACAAGAGGCAGTTGCTTCTTAATCGTAAAATACTTGCACAAATAGCTATATTAAATAGGAATTGTCTTTATATGATTTCCAATGATATCTTAAAATAAGATAAGGAGATTGAAAGAAATGAAATCCAGTGAAATGTTTTAAATAGAGTTCCCTGGCAAATGAACTTGGGAAAATAGAGTAGAAATCAGTATGATAAAATAGGATATAATATGATTAAAGTCATCGCAATGAACAAACACGTTCAATAAAAAAAAAGATTTATTCTTCTTCCCCAATTCCTTATTTTTTTATTACGACACAACAATAAAATTGGAATTTTCATATTTTTTTAACAAACTGTCAATTTGCATTTGAATTTGTATTGGAATTTTATTTTGATTCAATTGAAGAAGAGCAAACCTATTTATTTTTAATTCTAAGACCAGTAGTTCTAGGAGTCGACTCGCTTCTTTCCAACTGTTTCTCATTATTAAGAAAGGGTAACAAAGATAAAATACGAGCTTGTTTTATAGCAATAGTAATTAATCGTTGTTGTTTTAAGGTCAATCTATTCACCCGTCTAGATAATATCTTTCCTTGTTCACTAATAAATCGACTAATTAAACTCATGTTTCTATAATCAATTCGATCCCCCGATTGTATCGGGGGCAAACGCCTACGAAAAGATCGCTTAGATTTAAGAAAGAGTCGCTTTGATTTATCCATGGTTTTTTATTCCTTGTCTCGAAAATCCTAATGCTATTTTGATCGAATCAAAAATGATTTCGAATTTCAAAATAGGATTGCTTTGTTTTGTTTATATTATATTTAAATAAATATATGATCTGTTATATATAATATGTCGTTTTTCGTCTTCCTTGGAAGGGAAGGCGGACACGCGAGCGATCGATTCGATTTATTTCTTTATCTCCCCGTGAATCGTATGTTTGTAACAAGAGGGACAGAATTTTATCAATTCCAATCGACTAGGCGTATTATGTCGATTTTTTTCAGTAATATATCGGGAAATGCCCATTGATTCCTTATTAACACGGTTTCGAACACAACTGGTACATTCCAAAATAATCGTTATTCGGGCATCTTTACTCTTGGCCATGAACCTCCTTTGAATTTTTGATTGACTCAATTCTTCTATCTTTCTATTTTCCGATCCGAAGCAAAAAAGAAGAAAGGAAGTAAAAAAATAGAAGTTGCTAACTCGAAATCCAATTATGAAAGATTTCGTTGCAATCTATCAATTATAGTAATAATAAGTAATATAATGATTTCTAACTATAACTATATATTTATAATTTAGAATATTTATAATTTAGAATCGTTGTACAGTATTTAATTTTTCTTTTTCATTGAACTTTCTTGTATCATATTGTTGCCATGCCACAACTATTCCATTCTCTTTCTCACTCTATTATTAATTAATTTAATTTTGGGACTGGAAACCCGAGTTCTTAGTTTAACGAGGGTGAACCCGCTTTTATTCTTTTTATTTTCGAATTTATTTTAATTATAAAAAAAAAGAAGAGAAGGGGGGATTAGTCACAGATATTTGATTATATCTCTAATTTTCTTCACCCCTTCCCATCTCAATTACTATAATGAAAAAAAGGGAATATCAACGCATCCGGAAATAAACGATTGATCTCTATCAATAAACCTGCTAAAGAACCAAACCATAGAGTACTTACTACCGGTGCCACGGAAAGGTATGTTTTTAGATTTCGCATTTAAAATCCTCCTTCTTTGTTATTTATTATTGTAATTTTATTACAATTTGTAATACATAATGCTATTACATATATGACCAGATGTGTATATGTAGTTAATGACTGACACTTGGATTTGTACGCAGAATCCCTAATTGAAATGTATAACTTGAAATGTACAACGATTCAGTAGATATTCCTTTTCTTAAAAAAGTATTAAAAAAGAACACGTCCCTTTCTGTCTGAGAATTCCCGAAAAATATTCATTTTTTTTTTTACGGTGGGTTTCATATTTCTTTAGTACGTATATAATATAAGTTTATTATTATATGTTATATGATATGAGATTAAAAAATAATACGAAATGACAAGATAATTGGGTATAGCATTGAAAGAAATAAAGATGTGTAAAACAAGACAGGGATTCTCTACAATATCACTGTAGGTCAATTGAAAGGGATGTAGCGCAGCTCGGTAGCGCGTTTGTTTTGGGTACAAAATGTCACGGGTTCAAATCCTGTCATCCCTACCTATTACTTATCTTATGAACAGTAACGAGGGGTCATTGAGATTGATTAAAATTGGATATACATAATCAATCTTTAATTTTATTATTTACGATAGTATATATATTCAAGACGAGTTAGGTCACAAAAGATTTATTATGATAATAAAGCGCTCTTAGTTCAGTTCGGTAGAACGTGGGTCTCCAAAACCCAATGTCGTAGGTTCAAATCCTACAGAGCGTGATTAGATTCTTGTTATTTGTTAGATCGAAAATAAGAATGAAATAATTGAACAGCAATCTGAATTTGACCTCCCGTAGATTAAAGAAAGTGGGAGGTCAATCAAAAAAAAGGAGATATTAATTACTCAAAGATCCAATTGATCACCACGTCTATATTGTAAATATGCAGTTACGAATAATCCAGCCAAAGTAATAGGAATTAGACCTAAGACGATTCCAAATAGAAAAACTTCAATCATTTCAATTTCTTTGAAAGGTGAAAAAGAGAGGTAATATCTATTCTTATATATTAATCAGTATTACTCATGAATCTCAATGAACAAGAATTGAAAATGGACACGACAAGAAACTATAGAATATATGAACTACCACAGAAGAATTTTTTTTATGAATTGTTCATTCAATTAATTTCAAATAAGTCGTATCTTGTTCAGACCGATAAATAGAGCTGAGGTTATAGTTAAAGCTGCTAGTAGAAAACCAAAATAACTAGTTATAGTAGGCATGAAGGGACTAAATGAAATATCTTCTTTTTCTACATATGTTTATAAAGCACTTCCCTAAATTTCAATGTTTGAAAGAAAAGAGACGAAGATAAACAAAAATACCAATTGAAAGTTAAAGAAAGTTAAAGTTTTTGATTCATCAATTATTATAATTAGAGATGGTAGTCCTAACAAAAATAGAGTAACATAAGTAAGAAATCAATTCATCCTGTGTAACATTTACACATCTCAAAATTTCGAATCAACAGATTCATTGAGGAACTCGTGAATTGAGTAAACTAATAACCAATAACCAATAAATATATATAAATATTTAATATATATTAGTATATATAGAATATTATTAATGAATTTTAAATAATTATAAAAAAAAAAAGGAATTGTTTTATAACTTCATTAAAAAATGAAACTCTCTTTGAATCACTATGGGCTAAACTTGCAAAATCATTTCTATTTGGATCGTTTTTTATTGTATCGACGAATCCATTTTTTTTTTCTTTATTTTATAACGATGAGTGATCTTAGCTTATAACGAAAATGCTTTTTACTTTAACTTGAACTTATTAAATTTAAATTGAATAGTCAATTCATTCAGATAATATCTGGAATGAAAAGAAAAAAAAAGAATAATCCGATGATCACTCAAAACTAGTTTTTACATTTTGTCTTTCCATACTACAAAGCCCTATCCTTGTAATTAGGTCAAGAAAGAACCTTTCCTTTGGGTCTAATACAACAACTAATGTGTGGATCACGAATATTTATTTTTATTTTATTTAGTCATTGTTCTCTTTTTTTATTTTAATACTATCTAGTATTTTTACCCGATCCTCAGTTTCTAACCCGAAGCTAATAATAGAGAAAACTTTTCTATTATTATATTACAAGTACTACAGGAATCTTAGTAATAGAGGAATTTAAGGAATTCTGTATTGATTGAATGGTACAAATTCTACATGTACAAGCAACAAGAAAAGAAAAAATAAATTCTTTAACATTTCAT